CTTCGGGCAGAATCCCTTTTTGACTCTGCACCATTGATTCCACTATTATTAGTGAGCAATAATGGAATAATTCCTTCATCGAGATAGGGGACATAATTCACATGGATATAGTAAGTCTCGCTTGGGCTGCTTTAATGGTAGTTTTTACATTTTCCCTTTCACTTGTAGTATGGGGAAGAAGTGGGCTCTAAACGAAAGATACTACTAATTGAGTTGAGGAATCAAACTCGATCAATTGTTTGATCGGCCGTTCTGCAACATGGCTTCCACTCTTCAAAAAAAGTATAATATAAAATATAAAAAGGTTTATACATAGAATAGATATCTTCATTTTGAAAGCCCATTGGATTCTAGTAGACTAATGTATTATATCTTTCAATGAAAGAGATATTTCACGGATTCCCATGTTTGTATTTCGAAGGGAAAGGGCTAGAGATGATAGAAAATGGATTCCAACTGCATTCTTCCTAACTTTTCTATTTCAATGAACGGGCTCTTACCAGAATTATAGATGGATACTGAGGAGGACCCGACCCCCCTTTTCCCTCTTTACTGTTCAAAACCAAAAACGAAGCTGTTTTGTTAAGTGTATACACACTTTCTATGAGAAAGAATAGAAAGATAGTGGTGTCTAACGGGATACTATGCATAATAAGATCTTGCCTTAGGGGATTCACATATTTATTTTTATTGATTGCGGACTTTTTTTTATTATTTTCGATGATTTTTTTTTTTGTTTCGGAATTTCGATTTGATTGACGCATTTCATATCATGGTTGAAGTGTTCAAAATCTGTAAGGTTTACTCTTCGAAATCCAAAGAAGTGCTCATAGAACTCCTGTCAATGGCTCAATCAAGTCTTTCTTCGGAATGCTAAAAAGCTGACTACTTGATTGATTTTATCAATATATGCCCATGTCATTTTTCCTGCATTGATTTGATTCTTTCGATAGATCCCGAAATTCATATTGTAAATAATAAAAATCTAGAAATTCGAACTATAAGAGTCAGATGCTTATTTCAGATTGCTCGAAACAAATAGATGTCTCAAAGAAATAGAATCGGGTCCTCTATCCATTCCATATATGGAATGAATGGAATTGATATCTAATCTACATATTAGGAAGATCCTGTTGTAGATTGATCTATATTTAGCCTCTATCTTTATTAGAAAGTACAACTTTCTTTATACGCAGTCTAACTTTATAGACTACAATAAAACTTTCACTAATAGATAGTATGGTAAGAAAGAAAGGTTCATCTATTTCTTTCTTACCGTACTATCGGATCTCATAGAATACGGCCAATTCTGGATCATTTCATTTAAGATGCGAAATGAGAATCTTTTTCATTTTATTTCTTTAAGCATTAAGTCATTAATTAATCATTTTGACTGACTGTTTTTACGTAAATGATAAGTAGAAAGGCGGTAGGGACTAGAATGAACAGTGCAGTAGCAATAAATGCAAGAATATTTACTTCCATAATCTCATCGTTTTTTTTACTTCAAAATAACTCGGGATTTAATCCCATAGAGATAATCAATCTTTCGCCTGTCAATTCAATGAATTACCTCTCGATGATCTTGAAATCGGATCAATATCATGAATAACAATATCTGAGCTCTCAAATCAATTCGTCGTCGAGAATTGAATAGTATAACATAGAAAGATCTTTTATCCATACCGAATCCAAAATTTCTTTATTGATCATTCTTTTCTGTTCTTTCGTTATCTATAACCTATCTTAGGTCCTCCTTGTACAATCACGTCTGACCGCCCGTACGTTTCCATTAGTCACAAACGCCCAACAAACAATAGAAGCGAAGTGGAAAAAGAAATGAGTTACGTTCTAAACTCCGTTTTTTAATGATCTAGTTTTCTTGGAAGACAAAGAAGTGTGATAAAGAGGAGTTCGGGGATAAAGGATGAAATATTCCATCAAACTCACTATTTGGGTTTGGGGTTCGTTCTTTTCCTTGCTAGGTTATCTATTTTTCCATATTATAAAGCCAAGCCTTATCCTTTAGTTAGGTCAAGAAAGAACGAACCCCAAACCCAAATACTTGACAGAAGTTTTTTTTTTCACTATAAAAAAATAAAAAGCTAAAAAACAAAAAAGACAAATCAGGTTTCTATTTGAACCCAATCTTCCGTTTTTCGCGCAAAACAGATACTTGACAGAAATATCCATTATCAATAGAATAAAAATGGATAAATTGAGATTGAGAAGGGGTCGAACTTCTTGTGCTTGAATGAAATGCCAAAGATCAGATTTCTATTTGAACCCAATCTTCTGGTTTTCGCGCAAAACAGATACTTGACAGAAATCCCCATTATCAATATAAAAAAAATGGGGAAATTTAGATTGAGAAGGGGTCGAACTTCTTGTGCTTGAAGGGAGAGATGCATTGATGTACTTATTAGATCCGTCGGGACTGACGGGGCTTGAACCCGCAGCTTCCGCCTTGACAGGGCGGTGCTCTGGCCAATTGAACTAC